GTTGGTCTAGCAGAAACTATTAGAGGGTTTAAATTGATCCTGTCCGGAGAATTAGACGGTCTTCCTGAACAGGCCTTTTATTTGGTAGGTAACATCGATGAAGTTACTGCGAAGGCTACAAACTTAGAAATGGAGAGTAATTTGAAGAAATGACCTTAAATCTTTGTATACTGACCCCGAATCGGATTGTTTGGGATTCAGAAGTGAAAGAAATCATTTTATCGACTAATAGTGGACAAATAGGCGTATTACCAAATCACGCGCCTATTGCGACAGCTGTAGATATAGGTATTTTAAGAATCCGCTTTAACGACCAATGGGTAACGATGGCTCTGATGGGTGGTTTTGCTAGAATAGGGAATAATGAGATCACTATTTTAGTAAATGATGCGGAGAAGAGTAGTGACATTGAGCCCCAAGAAGCCCAGCAAACTCTTGAAATAGCGGAAGCTAATTTGAGGAAAGCTGAAAGCAAGAGACAAACAATTGAGGCAAATCTAGCTCTCAGACGAGCTAGGACACGAGTAGAGGTTATCAATGCGATTTGATAACTAGTTGGTGCGCCCGAATAGAATAATCCAAAGAATTTCTGTTTATACACCCTATTTTTATTCTGCCAATTGAATCCAATTAAATTCAATCAATTGGAATCAGATGCTGATGGAAGGAAAAAGGTTGAAGTTTCAATTCGAAAATCAAATCGAATAGGATAGAAAAGATACAAAATCAATAAACGAAGGTGAGTAGAAAAACTTATTAGATACCACAGCCAATGGTATCTAATAATTTCTACCTACTATTGGATTTGAACCAATGACTCCCGCCGTATGAAAGCAATACTCTAACCACTGAGTTAAGTAGGTCATTTATCATTATACCAAAAAATAAAAAGAGATCCATCACATCCCATCGATGGAGTATAAATCCAATAGGACTTCTAAGCAATACCAATCCAAAAGATCAAAGAGATATGGTGTGGGATCATGGAATATTCATCTTGACAAGAAATTATCTACATAATATGATAAAATAGGTCTCACAAGTACAAGGGCTATAGCTCAGTTAGGTAGAGCACCTCGTTTACACGTGCGCCAATGTTTTTCAGGGGAGTCCATCATGCAATCAAAGGAATTGATCTTTTTGAGAAATCAATGTCTGACTCTGTGGCTTGTAGGGAACAAAACAAGAGAACAATAGCCTGACAAATGGCTCGGCCCGATTCGGGTGCCCTTTTAGGAACCAAATCAAATCCGGCATCAATTTGAGATTTGAGATATTGATAAGGTGAATACCTAGTCTATTCAATGCTAGGCATAATGAGTATAAGGATCTCAAAAATTCTCTTTTCGTTCTATGAATCTTAAGGCGTATGAAGTTTCATATGTGATTCTTTAATCAGGATGATAGAGACTCCTTTTAGTTTAGGTTGATCTAGGCCATAAGCAGACCTACGTCAAGATAACCCTTCTTTGAAACACTTTGGGAGTGCTCCTATATCCGAATCCAAATAATGAATTAGAGCACATGGAGCCATTTCCTTATTTTTCTGTCAAGAAAAAATATGGTAGACTAACTGATATTTCTATCAGTTAATGAAAGAGCCCAATGCAAAAAAAAAATGCATGTTGGGTCTTTGAAAGAGTTCGAATCATTTTGATAAGAATTAGTTCGATCTGTTTTACCGAGAAGGTCTACGGTTCGAGTCCGTATAGCCCTATACTAATCTCAAATAATAATAATAAACATAATTCATAAACATAAAATATTCTATATATAGAATAGAATCAAAACAGATTGAATTTCGAAGATTCAAAATTCGAAACAAAAATTCGAATTTTCTTTTGAATTCCTTTGATTTAGACAAGTCCGAAGCGAGGTGAACGCAAAAGGGTTTTGTTTGTTTTGTTTGTATAAGAGATTTATACTATATTGAAATAAAATCGAAGGAAGTGTAATGAAAATAGGATTCCAATCGAGAAATCTTAAAACGAAACATCACAACAAACAAACGAAACTATGCGGTTCGATCAAAATGAATTGTTGTTTTGATTAACCAATTATCGATGACTTGACAATGAATTCCAATTTGAATCAACAAATTTGGTCTATTTTCCACATTCATAGGAGTTCGGCTATGTTTCTGCTTTACAAATATGATATTTTCTGGGCATTTCTAATAATATCAAGCGTTATTCCTATTTTGGCATTTCTAATTTCCGCAGTTTTAGCCCCGATTAACAAAGGGCCAGAGAAACTTTCTAGTTATGAATCGGGTATAGAACCAATGGGCGATGCTTGGTTACAATTTCGAATCCGGTATTATATGTTTGCTCTAGTTTTTGTTGTTTTTGATGTTGAAACCGTTTTTCTTTATCCATGGGCAATGAGTTTTGATGTATTGGGGGTATCCGTATTTATAGAAGCTTTCATTTTCATGCTTATCCTAATTGTTGGTTCAGTTTATGCGTGGCGAAAAGGAGCATTAGAGTGGTCTTAGTTT